TGAATCCATTTTTGTTCTTTCATTCCAGGTAAAACCTCCTTGAAGTATCAACTAGTGGAGGAAGAACCGTATTAGATAACCCACCCCTTCTCTTTTCTTTTTCACAAAAAAGAAGTTTCCTATTCATATTCAATTCGGATATTAGAAAGATTACCATATATAACACAAAATTTCTCCGCCTATTCTTTCTAGTCGAGCCTCTCGGTCTGTCATTATACCCCGAGAGGTAGAAAGAATTACAACCCCCATCCCGCCTAAAATTCTAGGAATTCTTTGATAGTTAGAATAGATTCGTAGACCTGGCCGACTGATCCGTTTTAAATTTAAAAGATTTCGATAAGTCCTTTTCCTATTCCTTTTATGTCGTAGGGTTAAAACCAAAAAATCTTTGTTGTTTTCTCGATGTTTTCTCACGTTTTCGATAAAACCCTCTCGTAAAAGTATTTTAACAATACTTTGGCTGATATTAGTAGATGCTACTCGAACCACGCTTTTTCTATACATATCGGCATTTCGTATAGAGGTTATTATGTCAGCAATAGTATCACTACTCATGATTAATTAAAATGATTGGTGCCTCCAAATTTGGATATAATCAACATGCTTTTTTTTACATATTTGTTTATGAATATGAATTTTGAAAGGTATATACGTGAGACAAAATCTACTAAATGAATCTTAATCTATTTCTTTTAAATACCCTACTATAACCCATAACCATATCGTAGTCTCATTTTATAATACCTCGGGAGCTAATGAAACTATTTTCGTAAAATTGAACTGTCTCAATTCTCGGGCAATCGCACCAAAAACTCGAGTTCCTTTTGGATTTCCTTCTTGATCAATCACAACTGCAGCATTGTCATCATATCGTATTATCATACCGTTGTCACGTTTAAGTTCTTTACAAGTACGGACAATTACAGCTCTGACCACTTCTGATCTTTCTAGAGGCATGTTTGGAACTGCGTCTTTGATCACAGCAACAATAACGTCACCAATATGAGCATATCGACGATTGCTAGCTCCTATGATTCGAATACACATCAATTCTCGAGCCCCGCTGTTATCTGCTACATTCAAATGGGTCTGAGGTTGAATCATATCATTTTTTTTTTTTTTTTTTTTTTTTTTTTTATCTGTTTTTTACAAAGGTCGAAGAAAAAAAGAAATATTATTTGTTCAAAAAAAGAAACCCGCACCCGCTATTTTTAAGGCCTATTTCTTTTTTATCCCGAAATGATGAATTGAGCTCGTATAGGCATTTTGGACGCTGCTATTGAAATAGCCCTTCTGGCTATATTTTCTGTTACTCCACCCATTTCATAAAGGATTCGACCCGGTTTAACAACAGCTACCCAATATTCGGGAGAGCCTTTACCGGAACCCATACGTGTTTCTGCGGGTCTTACTGTAACTGGTTTATCTGGAAATATACGGACCCATATTTTTCCACCGCGACGTGCATTTCGTGTCATTGCTCGTCGGCCTGCTTCTATTTGTCTAGATGTGATCCAAGCGGGTTCAAGTGCCTGAAGAGCGTATTTACCAAAACAAATAGTATTACCTCGATAAGATATTCCCTTCATTCTTCCTCTATGTTGTTTACGGAATCTGGTTCTTTTGGGGTTATAGTTGATGGTTTGTTTTGAATTCCATCTCTACTACAGAACCGGACGTGAGAGTTTCTTCTCATCCAGCTCCTCGCGAATAAAATCAATTCGAATTAAAGATTTTGAATTCTATTCAGATAGAATATAATTTGAATTAAGATATACATGTATTTAATAAGTAATATACTGAATCATTGATTTCATTTAATCTAGATAAAATCTATTATTAATTTGTATATCTTGTTTGTATAGATAACTAAATCTAAATATATTTAATTTTCTTATATTTATCTATTTTAGTTATATTTATCTATTTTAGAATGTTAAAACAAATCTTTCTTTTGTTTTACTCTTTATCGTATTGGATTGCCCCAATTTTAGCTTTAGCAATCCAAGAAAATAAAGTTTTCGCGGGCGAATATTTACTCTTTCAATTTCTATTTCAGTTATAGCATTAGTTTATAACTTTTCCGAATAGATGAATTGGTCTCTGGCCGGTTCCGCCATCCCGATCAATGAATCATTCGAATTCATTTTCACTAAAATCTTTTGAATTCACAGGTTCCATCGTTCCCATCGCTTCTTACTTAATGGTTAGGTCTGAATTCTACAACGGAGCTATTAGTTCTTGAGTCAATATTCTTAGTCTTTATTGGCTCGAAGCTCTTTATTTTTTGTTCGACGAGCAGATCCATTTAATCATGAATCCGTATTGATGCTTTATTACGCAGATTTTTTCTGAGATGACTCATAGACCTTACATATTGGAATTCTATATCATCAATATTCTTTTTCTTTCTCTCATCCTTCCATTTATCCATACCCTTTCTTTTTTATTTTGATTGACAACTTAGAAGCAGATTTTTTAATAAAAAAAAGATTTCAGT